AATTGGACCACTTTATGGGGCAAATCTGCTTCCTATAGATACCCCAGAGGAAATGGGCGGAGCGAGTACTAAAGCAAATGAAAGAACGGCACTCAGTAGTTGGCAAAAAAGATTCCCCAGAGAAGTTGAGCGTAGCATGCGAACGAGTAGTTGAGTTTACGGAGCAGCGAGCACCGAACCCAGCAAGAGGGTGCCCCGGGGTTCACTCATAGGAAAGTGTGTGCACGAGAAGCCTAACTATGAATCTATGCTGGTACCTATCTAAGAGTCAAGGGCTAGCCCCTGCCCAAATGGTAGACAAAGATTGGAATATGAGCCTACCGGAATCTTCTCTTACTAGAACTCCCTCTCTGAGATGGAAGGACTCGAACCTTCAAGTGTCAATACCAAAAACCGATGCCTGACCACTTGGCTATGTCCCACTTAGATTCCCATTTTTACATGAAAAACACTAAGATGTGCTTTGGCTCTTCGTCCATTCTAGCCTCAAACTCTGGTTGAGTGCATGGGTACTGCTTCTCTAGCTGAGCTGGTCCGATCTGGGAAGAATGCTAGAGAGAACAATCATTAGGAGCACCTCCCTTTCGAAGTACCCAAGGGGTACGGTACATAGGAGGTTGGTCTTTCTCAACGTGGTGTATAGCACGAAAGACCATTCACAAGGTTTCGATAATCAAGTGTCAATGGTGTGGCACGCGTACTTGATCGAGTCTTTGCCTGGAAGACTGAAAGAAGGATTTGATTACCGGAAAGATGGTTATGGAAAGCGTATCATGACATCGTTTATCGCGGTTCATGTGTGGCTGCTCGTTCTTGCCTTTCCTTGTCCAACTACCTGCGATCGAGCGAAAGATTCATCCTAGTAAATGCAACCGAACTCCTCTTTTTATGGTAGGAAACGTCCTTCTCGTGAACCTACACGACTTGGAGCTTAATCTCGATCTCAATATAGACATTCAGTGCCCGGTTTTCAATCGATTGCACCGTCTTGATCAAGTCATTAAGAGACGAGACTAGAGCCTTTTTTCTTGCTAGGCGGATTCTTTTATTCAATAGTATCTTTCACGAATCATGAATCTGATTCTTGCTCACCGAAACTCCTTCGCTTTTGGCTCCTCTCGGTCAGTCTCGGTCCCGGAAGCGTGGGTCCGGCTATCGATCACTAGGGTCTCGATCGGGATATGACTTTCGAAAGTATGCTACATATGGAACTGCTCTAGCCACCTATGCTTCTGTATCAACCTATGATTCTCTTGCGACTACTGCTACCTTTGAGTTCAGGAAAGGTATGAAACCGAACGAAAAGAAGCCGGGTATAATGGATAATGAAACCAGATATGCTACTCTATCTACTAGTCCTAAGTATGCTTTTTTTTTTGGAGCTGCTTCAAGCTCTCGACCTGGTTAAGATGCTGCCCTTGCTTCTGTCACTAGAAAAGATGCACCTGGACTTGTGGAACCAAGCTAAGGTCACTAGTGAATCTACGTATGGAGCTGGGCGAAGGGATGCTGGTATGGCTCTAGATCACGAAGGAATCTGCCTATCGATCCGGCTAAGATGATGCCTATGCTACTTTAGGCTATGGGTCCATATTCATGGGTTCCGGATATTTATCCGCCTACTCGTAAACTACAAACTACTCCGAGACGTCTCGTTACGCTAACGACTGAACTCTTTGGGTTCGGGTCTCGATCACCCCTATTTCCATCACGAACAGCGTAAACTGGGTATGGGTAGAAAACAATAAGTTGTTGCTTTCTTTGTTTTGGGTGATCGCAACTTTTATTAGATGTGTCTATTATATAGTGCATTTATTCACAATAAATCCAGCCAAGTGTAGATGAACTGACAATTCATTTTTATCCCGAAACCACTAATAGTAGGCAAGGGGAGGAGGTAAGGAAATGAAGTAGGTAAGCTCAGTCTCAGTCAAGTAGTTAGCAGGTGAAGGATAAACTTCAACGATAGGCGGGGAAAGAGATATTGAATGAAAGATGTGCGGAAATCCATTCAAAGCATCAGAGGACTATACAGACGCAAACTACCAGACAAAAGAAACAACCAACAGAACAGCTCGACTCCGAGCTAAATTTCATCAATCGCAATGAGGTCTTCCCACTATAGGGAGACAGACCCAGCATCATTAAAATGAAAAGTCGCGGCCTCGGGAACCCTCTGGAAACAGCCAGACTATTACAACATCTTCATTCTATAGCCTTGACGTCGGCGTCCTGCGTGCCTTCGCCGTTCTTCAGGAACCTCCCCAGGATTACTTGCATCTTCCTTCTTCTCTTCAAGAACTAAAGCAACTTCCTCTGGGCCAACCTCACCAACGCCTTTTTCCAAAGCAACAACAGCCTTCTCAGGTACAAGATCGGCGGCCACCTCGTCCTCTGTGGGCACGACTACCCCATCCGCTCTGACATCTCCTCCCGGCGGATCTGCGGTCTCACCAACGACCTCTTCACCATCTTGAACATCATCCCCCTGAGCGGTCTCCGAAGCAACATCCAGCCCGAAATCCTGAACGGCTCGTGCATAGCCGTCATCAAAAGCCTTCTTTACCTTCATGAAAAACTGCTCTTGGACACCGCAGTTCGGCCTTATCCGATTTCGCGGTATGCTTCTCGTCTTCAGCAGTCGGGACAGTTGTCACAGAAGGTAGCTCGATAACCCTATCTTCCAGCCATTTCTTCAAACTACCACCCTTTCACACTGTTTAAGGGGCAGCATCTATTGAGAGTGGATTGACGGTGTTGAGAGATTTCCAGTATATGAACTAGCATAATGAAAAAGCTAGCAAAAGGGCAGGCCCAGAGTCGGCTTCAGCCAAATAGACAGAATGGCAAGCTTCATTACCATTCGATAAATCCCATCGGCTCCACTCCCCTTAATGCGAAAATGGCTTAAAAAGCTTCCTTCATTCGTCATCCCAAGAAGAAAGAATCTCCTTATTTCCAGCTGTCCGAAGCTTATAAGCAGGAATCGGCCATTCAGGGTACCCCTTTATTTTCTCTATTGAGCCCATCACCTTTCCACAATAGGATCACTAGAAAACCGGATTGAATGGGATTCTCTTCTTCTGCCCCACTTTCCTATCCATTCCCTCGGTCAAGGATTCGGATTCTGAACCGTGATTAAAGAAGTTTCGTTGCTCACTAGAACTGGTTCTATTCTCATTTCGTTCCAGGGCGCTTAGAAAACGCATTTCTTTTCCTTGTAGTACTACGGGCTTGCAACAGCTTCTTCTCTGTACGGAAACTTGCTTGCCCGCGTGGACAGAAAGTCTTCCCCTGAGCTTATAATGATTCAGCACTCCCGACTGGACTAATTATACTTATACTATTACTCTTAAAAGTCGTGATCAAATGCCTTTATTCGCTTCTCACCTAGCCCAAATTGATCAATGGACAGAGCTCCAACGACAAAAGGAAATACCTGTTTGTACAGTTGCCCGAACCTACTAATTCCTTTTCGCATTGAATTGACCTTTTCTTTCACATGAATTTGACCCACCTGACTAAACTAAATCCTCGCCGGTCGGATTCTATTCTTCTGCGCCCTCGCCTTCTTCTCTTTCTGCTTTCCTTTACTCTGGCGTACAGTGACCTTCCATGCAAAGCATTGAATCGACCGAATTGAGTAGAGGTGCCCGAGTGGAAGGGCTACTGCTCCACGGGGGTGCAGCAACCATCAAAGAACAAGGATGAAAAGGAATTTCTCTTCCCCACTTTCACACGAACAATGTGAAAGATGTATGGTTTCCTTGCAAAGTCCTTCCGCTGCATGTTAGATTTCATTTTCTGGTAGAATCCCTGAGACGTAACCGATACATACGATAGGCGAGGCTTCGAAGCCTGTAAGTACGTCTCCGGATCTGTCTACTCCTACTCATCAAATACACTGCTATGCAAACTTTGCATATCTACCCGGGTTTGATTCGAAACACCAATAGTCGAGCGACCTCGGAAGCGCTCGATTCAGTGAAAAAGTGGTTTCCATAATCACGTCGATGGAACTAGTCGAGCGGATACAGAAAGCAGAGAAAGAAGTAGGGCCGGAACTCACCTCCCGGACCAATTCACCTTATTCCCTGGTCCACTCGCCTTGACCCCCACTTTCGTGGTAAGATGGTGGGCGCCCTAAAGATAAGATTAAGAGGGTGGTCTGCTGCTGGTCTTAGTTTAAGAGAAAAACTAAAGAGCTTCTAAACTGAAACATCAAACCGGTAAACAGAGTCAAAAACCAGCAACATGAAAGAACAAATAACAGAATTTGACTCCCCTCCGTACTAAAGCGCTTGAATTACATGCAAAAAACGAAGTTGCTACAGCAGAGCTCTTGAACACAACAAAAAACAACAATACTCAACTTCTCCACTAACATTTCATTCCAGAAAATGAGATTACAGCAGGTATATATAGATATTTCAGAGACTATAGATGATTTTTTGACTTCCGAATTTCAGAAGGATAAGCCTAGAAACCTAGAGAAAGCAAAGGACACAGGGAAGTGACATAGGAGACCAAAAAGACAAACAACAAATATAAAATAAAAAGAAAGAAAAGTACACCTAAAGGGGGGGACTTAATGAGCCTTACCCCTGAAAAGATGACTAGTTACAAGCCATTAAAACAAAAAGAGAGGAAATGCATGCGAAGAAAATAAGGAAATACAAACTGCAATGCAAAAATAAATCATGCAACAAGAGAAAAAGAACGGCCTAAGAAAATCTATATTTAGGCCAGCCCATGATGTCTTCATGAATAAACCTTCGGACCTGCATAGGGGGGGCGTGCCACCAAACCATTGTATTATACTGCAACCCGAGATTGGCCAAAGAGTCAGCAACCATATTCCCTTCCCTGAAAATATGCGTACAAACGAGTCGAAAATCTTTAAGCATAGATAAACAATTAAGCCAACGAGTGCGTATGCTCCAGGGAGGTTGATAGTTAGGATTTTTTAAACAAGCAATGGCTGCCATGGAATCACTTTCAAGCCAAAGGTCATAACAATACCCGTAATTTCAGCAAAAAAATCAGATTTCTTTCCAAGGCTAACAGCACATGCACCCAGGAAATCTCCTCTATAATCCCGAAAAATAGCAGCACAAGCAGCAGGACCTGGATTACCTTTCGCCAAGCCATCCGTATTAACTTTCACCCAGTTAAAAGGAGGACAATGCCAAAGGACTGGATTAATCCGGGGAGCTTTTCTATGAAGGGGATTAATACCTAAGCCTCTCATTATATTTAAATCATGCAAAGAGCAAATATGGCCAGAGCAGAACCTGCAAACATAAAGAATAGTAGCTTTGCAAGCAGCTAAAGCACGCTGAAGGTTAGAAGAAATGCTATCAAACAGCAGCTTATTTCGAGATTTCCAAATAATATGAATACAATAAAAACAGGCCGTTATCCAAATATTATGAAGTTGGGAACGAAAACCTTTGAAAACAATTGCCTCAAACAAGTCATTGAGGACACCACCAGTAGGAAGAGTTGTATGAAATTGAGTAGCCAACCATTGCCAGATTTTTTGAGCAAAACTGCATTGGAAAAATAAATGAGAAGATGTCTCTGAGGAGCAAGGACTATCACATAGGCAACAAACCGATGCCAATGCAAAACCGCGGCGTTGGAGATTGTCCTCTGTAGGTAGCTTGTTATGAAAAAGCCTCAGCCTCCATAAAAGAACTGAGATTTTTGGAGGAATAAACTGATGCCAGATAAGCTTGTGCCAAAAAATTTGTGGAGCATTCTTCCGAAAAGAAATCCATAAAGGAAGGAGAGCCAGTATCCGAAGACTCCCAAACAAGCTGATCCGAAGAGTTCGTAGATGAAATATCAAGAGCCTTAATATCATCATGAACTTGAGGGAAATTATATGTAAGAATCCTGGGCAAGCACCATTTATGATCACGAAGAAAATGTGAAACCTGAAAAACCTCCATACCAGAATACAGGCCAATTTTATTAGCAATAGGGAGATAAAGCCATTTATCAAACCATGCACTTGTTTCAATCCATAGAGAGATTTACGAAGACGACAAACGAGAGTTTTTTCCGCTAGCTGGTAGCCAGGAGGAGGTTGTATATAAACTGTCTCCTTAAGATCACCATGAAGAAATGCATTTTGAACGTCCATCTGATGTAAAGACCAATGGTGAATGGACGCAACAGCCAACGGGGTACGAACAGTAGTCATTTTGGCAACGGGAGCAAATGTTTCTTCATAATCGATGCCATACTCCTGTTTATAGCCTTGAGCAAGCAGACGAGCTTTACACCTATCTAGACTACCATCGGATTTCAGCTTGATTGAGTATACTCATTTGCTACCAATAATGGATATATCTGATGGTCTAGGAACACCAAGTATGATTTTCTTCTAGGGCCTGGAGCTCATCATCCATGGCTTTGCGCCAACATGCTAGTTCTGCTGCCTGCTTATAGGTGGAAGGGACATGAACAGAATTCAAAGTCGTAAAAAAAGAAGATGAAGCACCATATCTTTCAGGAGAATAGCCATATCAGACAGGAGGTACAGATTGACGATTGAAACGTCGAAGAGAAACTACAGATTCAGATGGTGCAGAAGGAGCAGAGGGTTCAGAGTAATTACCTACTGAGGCAGAAGAAGAGAAGGCGGTGGCACGACCGTTGCATCATTCGCTGGGCTTTGACAGACCGATTCCGTCGAAGTTTTCTCAGGCTCTGGCAGATCAAAAACTGGAAGATAATAAATGGAGGATGTGGGTAGTGCAGGTGGTGTGGGTGAAGAAGCATAATATAATAAAATAAGAATTTTCCACGAAGACAACGTGTCGGGAAACAGCTAGGATCCAGACGACATACCTCCTCTGGAATTCCAATGCAGCGGCCGGACAAATAGGACGAGGGGCATAGGAACAAAAAGCCAAAAGTGAAATGATTGGATAAAAGAGATGCTGGAAGATGCCGAGATGGTAGAACAGTGGGAGGAGGCATAATTCCTTGGCACTTTATAAGAAGTATCCTCAAATCAGCACACCTTAGAGGTAGAGGCGATGAGCAGCCTATGGTGCCCAGAAACCAGCACAAACATAATGGGGGTGAATCATATTCACTGCCGAAGACACCCATGTGCTTCGTAATTTGCCTAAAAGAGTCAAGTCTGGCTACGGAGTCTTGTGAAAGATACTGAACAAGAACTACTCTCGCGGTTAGCCGACGCTCATCAGGCTGCATACGATAAGGTAGCCAAGAAAACGATGTTGGATTAATGGATCACATACTTCCGAACAAAAGTAACAGGAGATCTACTTTTCCCCCGGATAGGTTTCTATGCCGCCTGGCTTAGCAAGTTCATCTTCCCTTTGAGCCCCCTCCTAAATAGATATAGCCGGTCGGATTCAACAATTTCTTCTTCGGTGCGTGCTTTCTTTTCACTTCGAAATCAGACTTTTCTCTTCGCGGAGAAGGGAGATGAGTTTCATAGGGGTCTGCCCTCCCCTTATCTGAAAAAAAAAAAAAAGGGTGTAGCATCGGATTTGCTCCATTCTGCCGAATGGCTGAGCCTCCAAGAACGCTTTTTCTTCGCCGGAGACATCACTAAACCCAGGGATGTCTCTTGCAAAGAAGAATTCGTAGAGATTTTCCAAGAACCCCAGTTCAACCTATCCGACTGATATAATGACGAATCCACTCTCCGCTGTGCAAGGATCGCGAATCTCCTCTCTGGACACAAAGTCAACTTCACATCGAGGACCAAAGAGATAGGTAGTTGATCGATCAGCGGTGGGAGCAGCCTCTTTTCCTAGAAGTGCTTTCTTTCCTGGCCGGGAGCGTTTTAGTAGAAATTGGTAGAAATCCACGATAGGTGCCCAACCAAGAAAGATTCTTATTCAGAAAGGCGGTACACTTCAAGTTGCAGCTCCATAGATAAGGCCAGTCATTTCATTCCTGGATTTCGCCCAAACTGAGATCATCCAATGCCTATTGGCTCAGACACAGGGAAGCGAGCCTCCTAAAGTCAGTATCCTCCTTTCCCAATAAGTAGATTATAAGTAGATTAGCCGCTTTCCTTGTTCTCGGGTCACCAAGTCTCGTGGATGAGGGTTACCACACATTGCTTATAGCTATACCCCTCCGCTCGTTAGTCGATCCTCTGGTAGTAGCATAGGAAGAAGTTCAAATCCCGATAACGATAATTGAGTGGCGGTAAAAAACCATCTTTTGTTCCTGAAAATCTCTATTCTGTGCTGTCTTCAGCTTTCCATCTCAGCGCTTTACACTCTCTTTTTTAGCTTTACGCACCTTAACTATTAGTTCACGAAGAATCCTAAGTAGCAAGATGATTAGATGAAATCCCAATTCCCTCTCTCTAAGACACCAGCCATCGCTCCAACCCTTTCAATAGGAGGGATCGCAGCGTTCCTTGTACAAATATAGAACAAAAAAAAAAAGAAGGTCCAACCCTTGCAACCCCGACATGAGGGGTTCAGTTCACTCCACCAAAAACTCGGGTTCGTAAGGAATCTAGTAGTAAGTACATCTTCTTATTCCATATTTAGTTGGAACAGCTTTTTAGTCTACCGAGGATCATTCTTTAGTAAGAACCTTGTCTTGAACATCCCGGTGGGACGCTAGTATGTGGATTGCGTGAGTAGATCTTTGATCGACTCCTACCCATAATCCTAAAGAGGCTTTTAAAAAGAAACAAATGGAAACCCCCCGTGGATGAAATTCCATGACTCCGTGCGTTCATAAACAAGTCTGAATTCACCGAGCTTGACCTAAATTTCTATATGGACGACTCTATTATGATATGATAAAATAAGGGGCGGCTCATGGATCAATGTAGAGCGCTCTTTACAGAAATAGATAGACCCCTTCTCATTGAAAAACATCCCCTCTCGCCCGTTGAAGGGAAGGATGGTACTTCTCGTGCGTGCAGAAAAAAATTTCATTTTTGATCATTACTCAAAGGCCTGATCTCTTTTGTTCTGTTCGGATTTCCTTCTTGCTGAGTGCCCAAACATGATGATACCAATCCGGCACTGATCCATTAACAAAGTTCCAATTGAACTTAAAACTGAAAAGTATAGTAAAATGGTGCGGGCAGTCAAAACTAATATGTATTACGACGAAGACACTCGTCAGTACAAAGTCAGCAGCTACGTCGACTTAAATCCTATCTCGAGTGTGGATAGCTATCCTCTCCCCTTTTAAGGACATTACATTACTCGTTAACATTATTGTCATTAAGTGCAAAGCCCTTTCCTTAACATCAAGCTTGTCAAGCTTCTTCGAACCAGAATTGGATATCGAAAAGGGTTAGAAGCAAAGGAAAAGTGATCCTCGCGCACATGAGAAGCAGGTTCATCACGACACAAGGCAGTGGAAAGCTTTCCCCAGCATACACCGATTCACCAGCCCTCTTATTCACCAGGGGGGGGTTCCTTCTAAAATTCCTTCTTTTTTGGCGTTTCCAAAAGCGATGGTGTGACCAGTTTCGTCCAAGAGGAGCATCCCCCGTTCTCAATTCGTGTGGTTTCGGCTCGTACGCCTCCCAGGTTATAAAGCTAGGTGTCTCGCTGTTTATTTATCCAATTATCCAATCTTTTTCTTTTAACCGTTTCCTCTCCCTGTTCCGGAGGTGGCTTAAGATTGCTTATTCCTAAAGTCTGAAATCGCGTTGGATTCTTTCTATAGTACCTTCTGCTTGAAAGACTTCAAAAGTTACCCCTATCCTATGATGGAGATTCCGTTCCGGTTGGAGGGCGAGCAAAGAACTCTTACTTATAAACGGAATAGTTTTGCACTCAAGGTAAGCCCAAATCAGTTTCGTAGCACCGATCTCATGAACTTGCTCCCTTCGTTGACTTGAGAGAGGGATGGTCGAGCTTGATGAATCGACTTTACTAACTCGTCTATAGAAAGCTTCTTCTTCGCCTTCATCCAATTGGTGGTAATAATGAGGATTTCGGTCAGTTTGATCCGGGAAAGCGCCCGAACTGCCAGCAACGACACTTGAACAAAATCCATGAGTAGGCCAACCTCGTGAAGGGGGGAGGGGAAGTCGCTTTGGCTCTTTTCTTTTGCTTGACAGTAGGGAGGGGCAGCCGCTTTCACTCTTTTGCTTGACTGAGGCCGAGCTTGTGAGTAATTGTCCACGGCGTTCCAGCATAAACTAATGATTATGCCGAGTCCGTGCTTGCGAATCTATATGGGTTCTACCCCCGCTATCGAAGAGAGATGTGGCAGGCAGAAAAAGAAGGGGCTGGCTGTGAGTATCGAAAAGTCATGGTCATTCAATCGTGCACATTCCCTCACGTCTTTCTCACAAAGGAAGCAAGCCCCCCGAATTATACCAAAAGAACGTGAATTTGAAGATGAGGATTCTGTATCCAATGGATTTGACCTTCGGAAGGAGACTTCCTCTTTCTATTAATTTCCCCCTTCCTTACAGCTACGCACCTTATTCAGCTTTCCAGCTGCTCGGCAAGAATGAGTTGAGAGATAGACCTTTTTCGCAGAGAGAAAGAAGGCAGCCAGTTCCAAGTAGAAAGCAGCCAGTTCCAAGCTGTACTTCGAATTAATAGAACTCAACGATTACCAATATTACCATCGCTTCGGCCTAAAAGCAACCCAACCTGAGCTCGCAATAATCCGCCATTTCCTTTGTTTTTCGGGCTTTTCGTCTCTTTCATCTGATAAAGATGACATGGAAGCTTTCAGCCCAGGTTAAACCCCTTAGTTCACAGTAAATGAAAGACGGCAATCCTTAGATTTTCTATGAATAGAATCATTCAAGTGACTAAGGGCCAGCCAGTGAAGTCACAACTCATAAGACAAGATAACGGCAGTTTGGTAAGCCGAAGGTTGAGGAGAAGCGTACTGCTGACAGAACGGATGAAGGACAACGGGAAAGCAAATAAGGTGTAGTGACTATTCTTCTCCCTTCACTACTTCGCGGGAAGCATTCTATGAAGAAGGTAAGCCAAGCGGCTCTAGTTAGTCTGATACCAGGAGTTGCTAGGTGATAACAAGAACAAGAATAAGTAATGAATCGTGAGGTTATGGATGCCGGAATGTAGACTAAACTATCAGCTTCGGCTGCGCCTCGGGAGGAGTACTTAGGTTCAGATCTATAGCTATTTCATCTGTCTCAAATATAAGGTAGGAGCTGTTCGGTAGTAGCCTAGTTCAGGTTGTTTAGTAGCATCCGTTCCTTATCCCCGTTGTGGCTAGTTAGGCGGTGGGAACAGCCGAGCTCACTATTGCCATTAGACTCGCAGAGCAGAAAGGTGATGCAGGTATTTGCGGGAAAGTGCGGGAAAGAAAGAGGTCATTGCTTGTCGGTTGGTTCAGTGTGTCCAATCTTCATCTTCATAATGGCATTGATAGATAGAGGGTCCTCCGTCATCTTTGGGGGTACAGGTGAAAGCATGACTTATTGCATATAAAAGGATGAAATGGATCGGATAACTCGGATCAATAATAAAGCTCTTTGTTCCCCGGAGACATGGACTAATGCTCAATGAGCAAGGAAAAGGTTCCAACTTCATAGGAAAAAGGCAGAGCAATATGGAGCTCGTTCTACTTGTAGATGATCATGACCCCACTACTGAGTTAGCTCATTCTTCGAAAGATTGCCCACCTTTCTTCAATGGCTGAGAACTGGGACAGGGGATGACGAAGAACGAATGTGATCACTCCTTCTGGGTTCGTCCCTCGCTTTGCTTCGGGGTGCTGCTTTTTCTTTCTTAGAGGGAGGGCTGGGTGCTGTCTTCGGGTGATCTAATTGGTGTGATTAGTCCTATAATGGTAATAGGATAGACTCGTGGCAATAGGCAGGACTCGCGGTGATGATTCCAACTGTGCTTCGCGAGGACGGGACGTTCTGTCTGTTCAAATGCCGGCAGGGATTGCCTCTTCTTTTACTTGAATTGTGTGATCGCATAAGCTATGATTTCGAAATACCGATCTATTCTCACATGAGAGGTGGTCCTTAACTACGGAATAAACGGGCATCTTACTTCTTTGTAATTGTTAAACAAAGCTTCATCTTCTCCTTAATAGCTGGAAGTTCCCCAACAAAAGTATGAGCTAATGGTGCGGGCTGGCTGTCTTTCGATGCCTATCCATAGCTCAAAGTCTTCGTGGAAGCGGCATGCCGAAAAAAGAAAAGGAATTCCCAACTACCTCAACTTTCCGTTATTCGTTTTCAACTCCAAAAAGTGAATATCCACTAATCAAGGCAAGGCTCGAAAAACCATGCAAAGGGCCGTTTTTCACATGGCAGGAGAGCCCAATAGCGCGGTTCGTCGTTAGCTTTGTTGATCCGCCAGCTTAACTTAAAGAAGAGGAATGCTCCGATCACCATTTCTTTTTAGAATTCCGGAATAAGAAGTGAGTTCAAACTTCACCATTGAAGAAAGGGCTCAAAATCCACGGTTTGATGATCTCTAAGCTATTGGATGGAATAGATCCCTTCCTCCCCAGGCGAAGCGAACGAGCTCACCTGCACCAAAAGATCTCTTCACCGGGCTTGGGCCCTTTCTCTCAACTACGTTTACCCTTGCTTTACTCTTTATTTATTTCTACGCAATTCAAGGAAAGCATGCTTAACCGGGCCCTTGCTCCGCTTCCTCTTTCACGTTGCTGCGGTCAGATTCTTGAAAAAAAAAAGTCCTAGGGATACGGTTTTTTTGGAACAATTCTGATGGGAACAGTTCTTGAATGAAGCCAATGGTATCATTTACAGGAATGGATTCTCGACCGTTTACCAGAAGACAAGAGATTCGCGGTATGGCTTCAGAAGAGGTACTCATTATACAGATATCCTTTAACGAATTGCCCGATTGCCAATTCACTTCGCCTACCTATCCTCAATCACAGAGGAATGTTCACTTGGCCGCCTACCAATGATGCCTTTCAGACAGTTCCCCGCGCATCAAAAGACTGAACTTAGAAAGTGAAAATATAAGATAAGGAGAGGTGGTCTACGATCAGGGAATGTGTTTATTGTTAGAATTAGCCGTAGAGAGAGCGCCTATCTCTCATAAGAGAAGGAGAGCTACCATTTGATAGTATATGAGATGAGTAGGACTCAAAATCCAAGCACTCTTAGCTCAGAAATCACACACAGACAAAGACATGGAGGCCCAGTCCAACTCATAAATTATAGACTAACAAATATACGTGACATACACTTCCTGCGCGAAGTTTTCATCTTAATCAATCAAAGCAGTTTGTAAAATGGTACTTTTATTTCTGCAACAAGTAACCGTAGTTTTTCTTATCATACACTCTTCTGAATGAATGAATCAACAAAATTAGACTCCTTAGCCTCCTCTGTATCTTCAAAGACAGAAGTACACATCACAAGAAAAACCCAAAGAAGCGGAAGAGGAAATACTGGTGGATGACTAGCAGATTAGCAGCAAAGTAAGCTTCTAGTTCCTTTTGGCACAACAGGGTAAGTGGTCAACTCTATCTCATTCTCTCTCTGAGTATCTTCATACCAATATACCTGCCAAAACAAACCAACAAATTATCAACCCCTCTCACAGTCATCAATCCTGCAACACTCAAGCATTCAGATAACAACAAGCACTTACCGTCCAAGCATCAAAAGAGTAGCCTGGGGATCGGTCCCTGGTGATACAGTGAATATAGAACCATCAACAACTCGGGGAGCATCAATCACAATAACCCTGAAATTTCGATCAACTACCTTGCCCCTAAGGCATCCACCATGGTAGTGTCATATACTACTCACGGTGCGACGGCAAAAACTCTCCCATCAGCCGATCATTTGATTGATCAACGGGCAATGCAGGCCCGACGTATCTGAAATCTCGGCCCCAAAGCATTCCCTGAATTTGAAATCCTCCTCAGAACATCACCGATCTTGCGGGTGCCATTCACACACCGCTACACATCACCCGGATTACTAAAGTAGTTGAAGCGGACAATTGGGTTAACCCTGACATCTGTAGATGCCAACCGGAGTGAACCTGCGGAGAGTGGCCCAGTAATCTTCTCCATCAGGGTGGCCACAGTGAGATACAGTGGTGAAGCTGGGTTCCGAATGAAAACAGAGCGAGCAGGAAAGGCAAAAGGTATGACATTGGAAGCAGCTTCAAGGTAAGCAGCCCCTGAATTGGTTATGTCCACAACGCGTATCAGAGAGTGCTCCAATGGCATTGGGGGCACAATTGAGATACCATTTTTCGAGATCTCGCTTAGTGTATTAGAGAAAGAAGAAAGAAAAAAAAAGGAGTGAAGGTTAGCAGACTTGGTTGCCTGCCACGGGGCCCGTTTGAAACCAACCAAGTCAAGCTCAATTACACAAAGCTAAAGGAAAAGTTTTGGCAAATAAAGAAGGATTAAGTTAGTGTTCAGTGAGCTCGAGATAGCTGCCTGATGAGAGGAAGGAACGCCAGGTACAGTCTTTCTTTGGCCCCAGCCCACCGGTTACACCAAACCACACCACACCTGTCAACACTGTACTATAGCTTACACCCGATTTGGCGAAATTCAAAAAAAAAAAGCTTGGTCTAGTAACAAGTCTCGATAAGCTGTCGCAATTAGGCAATTCGTTAAAAGAGATAGATGATCGATCTGTCTTTCAATACTGACTCTTTTCCTCCTTCTGTTGTTTCTGATCTGTATTGCCTTGAGGAAAGAAAAGAGATATTGTACTTCTCATCCTATTAATCTAATCACTTTGTGTCCTATCATATCAAGCTTACTTCCTTTAAAGCTTTCGTTTCAGCGCCCTCCAATTTGAAAGAAGCCCTCAATCATCCTCAGTGGAAGAAAGCTATGATAGAAGAAATGGAGGCTCTAAAAAAGAACGACACTTGGGAACTGATCATGTTACCAAGAGGCAAACGTACGGTTGGCTGCAGGAGAAAAGAATAGACCGAATTTACCTACTACCGGCGAAGACTGCTTATTTGAGAGGGGGGCTCGCAACTTGATTAAAGAAGGGCCGCTCGCGGGTTCATTTCCTATAGCGAGGATCAGAAAGAGATTAAATAGCCGACAGGTTTGATTTGATGCTCGTATAAAATTCAATCAAGGTAGACACCATTATAAATCGTTCTTGTTCATTCTTAGTGATTTCATAAAAAGAGTTTCGCGCTCGGGAGAACCCATCCCAAATAGGTTGAAGTGGATGCTGATATAGATGCATTTGAATGAATTATGGTCTTTTGAATAAATGAAACTAAGGAACGAAGCCCAACATCTACGCTAAGGTACGATCAACTATGGATTGAGAATACACTAAAGTTATGAAATAGCTTAGCCGAACTATAGAGGCTAAGGTGTTGAACGTCCGCTGTGGATTAAGACTACGTAAAGGTGCGAAAGCTGCATAAACAATGGATTAAGACTACGTGAAGGGACCAGATAGATTTTTGAGTTGCAGAGACTGATCGGTCTTCAGTCCTCCGTTGGCTCCGAAACCTTAGGAATCATGACAATGAAGGTAGAATTTGTCGCTTAAATGAACGTCACTTGTCTTTATTTATAGTAATTATCAAATTATTTATTCGTTCACACCAGGCCAAGCATTGGTGTCTAATTATAGTAAACTAAACAGCTCCTCGTAATCTATCCGCGGATAAGATAAGATTAGAGGCGGATTAAGTGATTCAGATGGGAGATGTCTCCTACGTTACCTTTGCCTGTTCAGCTGGTTGAAGGTAGATCAGGGTAGGTTGGAAGGGAAGGCAAGAGTCGTCGAAGGAAAGGAGTACTGCCCATTATGCATGCGCTAAGAAGGGCAAGCATGACTCTATTTTCTTTAATCATCAAAGAAAATAGAATCATAAAAACCAAGAGAAAACGCATAACAGAAGGCCGCAATAAAAGCAAATATGAATGTTCCGAGTTGCCGGGCATCTTCCGAAGCTGCTGTTGTAGCTCAGCTCAGTTAAGGCATGGCAACATGGAATTCTGGTAGGGCAGCAGTGGGTTAGGGTTGCCAGATATTATTAAGAATAAGTAACGAGGCGGGCATATATATGAGATGAAGCACACCCGAAGACAAGGCTGGATAGACTCTCGTTAAGTCATAGTTGGGTAAACTCGGAACATAGTATGGAGGGATTAAGACGACTCTCTGTAAGAGACTTTATCGAGGCTTTATGCAACAACCAACCCTTCCACTATACCTACCTTTAATAAGGAGTATTGCATTGCATCCGTGCACTCATTCTCTTTTTTTAGCTTTCCTCCACCCTCTGGCTTGCGTTCGTTACTTCAGTCTGTCTTTCAGTATACTGGCCGTCTTCTTCTTAATGTTTGCCTGCCATCTTCCTTGTCGCCGTCCTTTGGCTTGGCTTATACACTAAAAACGCCATCCTGTCTTTCTTTCTACCTTGTTCTCTGGATGCTTTCGCCGAATCGGGGTCTTAGCTACTCGTTTTCGAACGATCTTCCGCCGCCTTCTGAGTTCTAGCCATAGACTTTGTCTTTCGGGCTGGGTTCTTGCTGCCCTTGTAGGTAGTCTCCTTGTTGGAGAGTCATAGCTTATCTCAATTGAGAGTCCTGCGCTGCGTCTTATCTAGACCGCTGGCAGCCTTAGCTATAGCCACTGTAACATTGGGGTAAAATGCGTCCTGCCTTGAACGAAGATGAACAGAGACTCCTTGGGACGTCAAGTTCGGATCTTGGCCTTTCCTATCTGCCAACAACCCTTGCTTTGCCCCTTTTTCGTAAGGCTTATGACCTTTGTGACTTTCATCGGTACATATAGTAAATGGGGCTATGCATTCTGTACGGGATTGGCGTTATGCGACACTAGTCCTGTCGTCCGCCTAATTAGTGGGGAGACATTGATGTACGCAGTCAGCCATGAATAGGGGTAAAAGATCACCAGAGATACCTTCCAAAGTGACCAACCGGGAAATCGCTGCCCTTTCTAGCTTTGCGGCTAACGAATGTGGGAATGAGTTCGCTCCTATGGGGGAGACTCCCATCCATCGGGTCTCCAAGCAATGATCACTCAACTTTATCAACTCTACTCGGCATTATATCATTACTCCCGATCATTTGGAACAGAGCTTTTTTTCTTTCTTTCGTGTTATTTGGATAGCTGTCCCTCACTCTGGGGCTTGGTCTATTGATTGACCTTTTCAGCCGCTGACTTGCCTTTGCTGACCTCCTATAGCTTACGCTCATACGTTGTTCCGTGTTATAATGCGCTTAGTTACCGTTAGTCCTCGGAAATTCTCGCTTTCTTGGGGCTCTTGCTACTTGCCTTCTAGTGTACCTCCGAAGCCATACTGGGTCTAGCTGACGACCTTATATCTAAAGCGTGTCTGTCGTCGTGGCCTTCGGATGGTATCTTTGCTGGCTAGTCTGATTTCATGTTTCATGTCTACCCAGTGCCTAACCCTATTCTCCAGGTCACCGACATTGCATGTGGAATCTCCGCTCCAAAAAGGGGAGTCCCGCCTTAAACTAAAAAAAACTAAGAAGTGTTGACACTCAGGTGGACACTGAGATCGAGTTTTTTTTCTTTTTTTTGTTGACTTCTGACTTCTAACTTCCTAACCCGGTTGGAAGCCAGCCGGCGGTCGGCTCTATGTATCGTGAGCAGATGGAACTTTGGTGGTTTCGCTTTAAAGATTGGGTAAAGACTTTAGTTATGAAAAGGTTTAAGCCGAACAAACCTCGTGGGGCATAGGAAGTTGAGAATGAGATTGCGTTTACACAGGGACTGTGATCGAATCCTCATACAATAGTCGTTTAACTAACTGACCTTAATCAAGCGGCATAGCATCCGAGCATTCATTAGATTACCTATCTTTTATGCCTTCTTTCCTGGTCTCAATTGCCCTTGTTCTCCCGAAAATGCTCTTTCATCGCTCTGAGCTCATCAAGTGCTAGTGGCCTAGTCTGCCTGCCTGCTTAGCTTATCTCTTCTATTTCTCATTTGTAAGGCCCTTCCCGCTCCTTGGAGTGAGTTAGCTAGCCCATTCCTTGCTGCTTGCTTAGTAGCCCTTGACGAATTCCTTAAAAAGGATCTTCCGGCCCCTCGCATTTCTAGGTGAAAGCATTTTTTGTTCTAAATTTCCCTTGTTTTCTTTCCCTTGCTATCTTTTTCGGTTTAGGCTTTTACTGTGAAAAGAGATCCAGTTCCTGCTATATCTTTTTTTTGCAATTGCTCCTTGGTCTGGGGTTTACCTCCCGTCTTTGAATTTTATGGATTGATCCGCCATTGCGTAATGCCTTTTTGCTTTCTGTAAATTCAAGATAAAGATGATTTCCGCCCCTAGCTCTCAGTGCGAAGTCTTTGATTCTCTACTGCTTTCCTCACCACTGAGTACTCCGAACTGGTCCCTGCAAAGCCCTATACCGGGCTTGTTCCCTCTTTTTATTTAAACCACTTTTTGAATCAATCCCCCACTTCTAGAGCTATCCTTCTGCTTTCTCTTGTGCTGGCCAGCCTTCTGAAGCTCTTTTTGAACTACCGTCTGACATTGCCTGCTGTGAAAGATCAAGAAATGGCTTTACCGATGGGTGCTCCCTGTCCAACTGGTACTTTCCTTATGACTCCGACTGTGGTTTACCTGAGATTAGACCGATTCTCCTTGAAATCAAGGCTGGCTTGAAGAGCAGCCACCTTCTGTTGTAGATCGCTGATGGCTTGATCCCTTGGGTCTGGCGTCGCACTATCAGAGGTAGGCTGATGTGTAGGTGCATACTCCTCTTCAATCGCAGCCGTGTTTGCACTATTTGACTCTCTTTGGGTCTCAAATGAGGATGTAAATCCCAACACCACTCCTTCGTGTGCCTCCGTTTGCCACAATGAGTGCAACGGAGCTTCTCTCTATCTGCAGAAGACATGGGGGCCTGGGTCTGGCCCTTACCAGAACTCAGGTTCCCTCTGTACGGTCTAGAATCAGCTACCAGTTCAGACCTCTCTGAAATATTAGAACCACCACTCATAGCACGACTACTTGCTTCACCCCTCATGTAATTGTAAAAAGATTCCAAGGAAGGTCAAGTATCCTTCCCTAGAACCTGCACCCTCTGAAGCTCATACTCAGATCGAAGCCCGGCCAGATACTCTAAGATTATCCGCTGCTCATTCTGTTTCCTAATGCCTTCCACTGTGGTTGCTAAGGGCTGATAGTGATCGTCTTTCTCCCACTTCTTTTTCAGAGCCGCGTAGTACTCTTCCATGGACATCTTCCCTTGCTGCATGGTGGCAATCTCCCGATACAGTTGGTAATTCCGTGCCAAAGAATTTCTCTGAGAATACATCTCTTGGACTCTATCCCATATCTCCTTTGCAGTCCTCAAGAACTATAGCCCCTCGCAAATTGTGGGCTTCATCGAATGAAGAAGCCAAGACATAACCGTCAGATTGTCACTTTCCCAGTCCTCATGGGATGGATCATCCGCGGGCGGCTCCTTCTTAGAACCGGTAATATACCAACATTTCCTTCTGCTCCTTATGAACATCCTTGCCGACTGAGACCGGGCTAAATAGTTTCTTCCATCCAACTTCACAGTACTGATCATCAAACTGGGGTGGTCACTCTGACTGCTTCCCATAGGTGTGATCGGTTTCTGGGTTGGCCCGGTTACGTTACTTGAGGTCTCCTCCGTAGGGATTTGAACAGCTTAAGAAACTCTATTTCTCTAAAAGAAGCGTGTGGTAATGCTTAAACTCATATACATCAACCAAAGACCACATCCACAACTGTACATAACTTCAAATCTTCATCCAGGCATAATAAAACAACCCTAAAAAGCCTTCTCAGTCACCGGAAAAAGAAAGATTATTAATCTATTCTTAATCAGTTCAAGTGTTTGGTTGCAAATCTGTTGCTATTCCTCTTGTAGCAAATGAAAAATGGATGAAAGAAGATGGAGAAAAGAAGGTGAATGCCTCTTTATATCGAAGTTAGGTTGGAAGTCTTTTGTACCTAACTGCTACGAGGCCCGACATCATGTTTGCAGCAAGTTTTTTATCCAGATTTATGCAAAGCCCAAGCCAAATGAATTTTGGAGCAGCAAAAAGACTATGAAGATACTTGCAAGGGACTATTGGCTATGGAATTTGGTACAACTACTCTTCAGACTTGAAGTTGGTTGGATATAGTGATAGCGATTGGGCTGGATCGGCTGATGCTATGAGAAGTACATCTGGTTATTCATTTTCTCTCGGGTCAGGTGTATTCTCATGGGCCTCCAAGAAGCAAAAAACTGTAGCTCAATCCTCAGCAGAGGCAGAATATGTGGCTGCGTCAATGGCAACTTCTCAAGCAATTTGGCTTCGAATAATTTTGGAAGATGTTGGCCAAAGTCAAGAAGAAGGAACAGAAAGATTCTGCGACAACAAATCAGCCATTGCCATTGGAAAGAAAAAGGTTTTCCACACACAATAGTACAAAATACATCGCAATCAAGTATCACTTCATAAGAGAAGCAATAGAGAATGGTGAAATTCAGCTGACGAAAGAAGACAACAGAAATTGCTTAACTTAAGAAAGGTGGATTTAAGAGCGAGAGAGAAGAGTCAACGGAGGAATCAATGAACGAGAATGCGTCTCTCTAAGAACACCTTCGGGGGAACCCACTTTCGCCGTGACAGACTTTTTCTTCTTTCAAGTTTTGAAATGAGTGGTCGTAAGGGCTGGTTAGAAAGAGAGATCGAAATCCTTCCTGCCAAAGGAGATCAGACTCCCAACCTAGGAGTCCAATTCTCACCTTTGATGGTGATCATAGCATGTCACGCTAGAGAACAACCACAATTGAGCTGTAGGTACCATAGAAGAAGGAGTCAATGTGAGTTAAGTCAGAAGTTGTCCTGGACAAGGCAACTGGGAAAGAATCCCAAAAGGAAATAGAAGAAGGAGTAGCCCAAAAGTTATTCAGTAGTGGAAGATTCCCCTGGTCTTGCTAGTAGCATTGGTCTTTCTCTACATTGATTGGGGAAGGGTCTGCCGATGCATTTCATACTGCCTTGACCTCGCACAGGCTGGTGGGCGGGGAAGGGCGCGAAGAGGAAGGCTCACTCACCTAGTCCTTTCGTCAAAATCATACATAAATGAATCTGTTTTTCCTACTTTTGAAAAAACAGTTACCCAAAGAGAAGGCTTTGGCTCTTGCTATCGAGACATGAAGCTTTCAGCCGATGGATGATTGAACAAAACTCAAATTTAGAATTTATGTACAGAATTATGGGCTATAAGGCGGGAAGACCTACCTCTATCATAATAACTACGCCGACCCTACGCTTTGTTCTTCTATCAGCTTAGAGGACGGACTTCATCCATTCCCATTTATTTACCGTTTTTCCCTATGTTTAGTCTAATCTTTGTTGGCAGGCCTATTGCCCTATTAAGGAAAGAACATTCTCTGGGGGGTTGAAAAGACCTTATGTACCACTTGGATTGAAACCCTATCCTTATATACCACCCTTCTTCCACTTTAAATGGAAAGAATCATGAGAAATTGGAATCCAATGAGAAATTGGAAGAATAAGGAGGGGTACGCTACTGCTTCTGCTTGAGTCAACGCTTTCCCAATCAATCAAGAGCCAAAGACGGGATCTACACTCCTAAGCCAAACGTAGGCAGTAATCTATTCCTCAACCCCATTGGTTAACTATTACGGGAAACCGTAGAGGAAAATGAGTTAAAACAGAGATGAAAATGAGTACTTACTAACTGAAGGCCGAATAAAGAGTTTTTTTCTAAAAAGACTTTTGGTCTGTAGCGCGAAAAAGGCTTCTTCGTGTCTCCTGACCCTCTGTTCGAAGAGGTAGGTGTCGGGACTCGTCCCCCAACAACTTTCTTCGCCTGCCTTCAGGGCAATATGCAATATTAGATAAACTTCCCTCGTGAGTAATAAGCTAACGCTTACCTCCTTCCTGCCTACAGTGAGCTACGCTGCTAAGAACCCCGTTCTATTTTCACTTGATCCTTGAAATTGGATATTCCATATCACCTTGATCTCTTTCTCCTTTACAGGAGGAAGGCCAATATTCCATATTGATTGGGCGGGCCAGAAGAAAGAAGTGTTTACTGACGGGGCCGGAAGAAAGAAATGTTGACTGACGGGACGAGACGAAATAGATCCTCAAGCTTTGTTCACAATCGTCGAGCTAAAGCACCTTCTCCTGAGCCAGCTCTGATACCAAGGTACTTATTTAAAGTGAGATTCTTCCATAACCTTAAGCGAGCTACTATCTTGACTTTTTTCTCTATCTTTGTATTCTCAGTTTCTCCATCACTCTATTTCTTAACCCGGAGACTGAGCTTATAGTGCCAAATGGACTCCTTCCTAGATCTTCCTTTATGAGCCCCCCTATGGAGCCTACGCCTTTCCGGCTCTTGCTCACAGGCCTACCATTGGCAACAGATACCACTAAACCTAAACAAACAAAGCTATCGATATACTTGACCTGACTCGCTTTCCTCACTCCGTCCCGGCTTAGGAGAGATTGAGCTTGACTAGAGCATTTCTTTTCCCGATAGCGCCTTCATTCCTTCTTTTAAAGATGTTTACTTAGCCCCCTTCCTGGTCCTTTCGAACCAGATATTTCAAAACCTGGCTCACAGCTAGATAGAGAGAAAGGGGTAAGATTGAATGAATCGGATTAAACAACTTCTTCTCTTCTCTGTGCTGTCGATGAAGCGCTAGCTTACTGAGCCTAGCTACAGGCTGTCGATGAAGCAAAGCGACCTAGCTACAGATACACCCAAATACATATAGAAAACCAACTCTTTTGTGAGTCGGAAATCCATACTTTTTTTAAGATTCCATAACTGATAACAAGACCTACTTCCGACATCGAAAGAATGAAACTGACAGCAACAACAACAAAGAAGGCCGCTCTAACAGCAACTGCAGCCAAGGTCAATTGCTCGCCTTCCGGTATCAATCTTAGGAGGTGCAATGTTAGAGCTGCTCGGAGCGAGCCATTACGTATCTCCTAAACTGGGGGTTAGGAAGACTTAGTCGAGCCATCACCCATTGAAAGTGAGATTCTCATTAGCAGAGAGAAAAGTGGGAAGATTGAATCTTGGTATCGCACACACCGCAAAGAGGTGAGACTTAAAGAGGTGGTGCTGCATCCACCCCGGCACCAAGCATGAACAAAACCAAACAAAAACAAGAGAATTTATTTACAATTAGATTGAGAATTTTTTGTTTGAGACCTAACCTCAATATGATGAGAATTGTTAGAGGGCTTGCTAACAGATGCTGGATTATCTTCAGTAATATTCTCCACGTTTTTCTCAACTGGCCTGTAGATTTGCTTCGGCTTCCTAGATCGCGAGCGACCCCGAAGTTCATCTTTATTCTCCCTATTGCGGCAATCTTTTAGTTGATGACCAATCATGCCACAGGCTGAGCATTTTGGGGCTAAGTAAACATAAACAATGGAAACCATGAAACCATCATCCGGAAGTTCTACCATAAGAGATGTAGGAAGAGGACCTGAAAGATCCACTTCGACTAATACCCTAGCGTAATAACCAAAAACTTTTTCACGAGTTGCTTGGTCTATTTGAAGTGGTAGCCCAATTCCTCTTGCAACACTCATTAAGATTCGCGGATGCCAAAACTCCAGCCATAAATTTTGATCCATATTTGTGAGTGAGTTTGGATTTTAGGGTCATAAGGATTGAACTTTGGCTGCCATTGATAGAGTCTAAAGACTCCAGTAGGAAGAGTGCAGGTGTCTCCACCCCAAACCCTACGCATGTCCTCTTCATCTTCAAAATGAATATCTGCAAAACCTTTGGGTCCCTAAGTCTGCTTGGAAGATCGTTCCTCTTGCCAAAGGTTTTGCAGATACAATTTTAGATTCTCCAATTTCAACGGTTGAGAACCCGAATAAACGGCCGATCAAATTAGTTTTGCAAGAAGAGACTTGCTGCTGGTACAAATCTTTATCAACTGAAACACAGATGGTGTCACCTCGTATTGTAGGAGAAGGTAACTGATCAGGACAGAAACCATAATCTGAGGGACTAGAGAGGAGTGATGCAAACGTCTTAATTTTTGGTCGTGCAGCCACCACCTTAGTGGATGATGAAGGTCTGGCATCAGTGGCATCTTTCTCATTGTCCGAAGAGAGAAACCCCCATGGGCAGACGACCCCCATGGAGGAGGAAGTTCCAAAAGGCAACTCAATCCCAAGAAGGAAAATATCAAACGAAAATAGAAAGAATCAGCGGAAAAAATCAGACTAATGATGGAAAGAATAAAGTAACCCAACGTTTTAAAAAGGAAAGAATCAAATGCCTAGTAAAGTGGTCAGAGAGAGTTCTCCCATCCTACCCCACTCCAAGCACAAGTCTTCCTCAAACGTATATTCTTAAGAAAAAACATTCAGAATCCACCACGTTTCGCTGGACGCGCGTAATAGGCAAGTGGAGTTCTTCTTTGAAGATTTCCATGCGAAATAATAGACTAATTTGCCATTTTTGAAATTGACATTTTTTGGTTTAGAGAGAAGTGGACATAAATGGTAGGGTAACGGAAAGGGGTTAAAAAAACAGATGGATTTGAGAATGGTCTTTTTTTTTTATGTTAAGGGAAGGAGAATAGGGATAAAAGAAGGTAAGAATGGTTGAGAGGTCAAAAAGGTAAGGGTAATGGTAAAAAGACTAGGTACAGGCTTCACCCTGGCCTACATACGACGACGACCCAGATGATTATGAAGAATCAATCCACAGCTCTTCGGAAGATGACTAAAACTCCTATAGCTCTAAAGACTGAAGCTTTGACTCGCTCTTTCTGGAGGAGTGAAACGCATAATGAGTGGAGTTCTCTTCTTATACGTAACGTAATTTTCAAAAAAGCGGAAGGCAATCAGTCGAAAGAACGAAAGCCTGCCTTAGTCTCAAATAGGCTTTCTTTGAAGGCGTAGGTTGGCCTGGGTTCTTGATCTGTATCCAGGTTCACTTCTACTAGTTCATCGACAGTGGCTTGCCCTCCATCTTCCAGTTCTGGGGGAGCGTCTTTGAGCTCGGAGGAAGCCTCTTTGGGAACTTGGTCTATAGCCACTTGCTCAAAGATTCGTGTTAAGATGTCTTCTGGTTTCGACTCCTTTACTTTTTTGATGAATCATTATCTGATTCAACCTATTGTTTAGGGCTTTTGGGAGACGATGTAGTGACATCTTCTTCAGATTCGGAGGAAGATTCCCCAATTGGTCTTTTGGAATGACATTCTGGGCATTTCTTCATCGGAGTCTGATGAAGAAGCTCCCAATGTTGATCATATTGCAGGAGTTTAGTACGATACGTATTTTTTCTCATAATACCCAAACCTCTTGTATGATAGGCACGCCCTCCTCGGATAAAACAACCCCTTTTCTGAGGTGGATACCACAGTCTCTGAAAGAAGCGGCACGGGATTGCTTAAGCTTGCACCCAGACTTTTTGATCAGCCTCTTTACAGACTTTGAGAACTGAGTAGGAACTTGAATTTCCCTGTCGATGAGCTCATTGATATCCTCAAGGCTGATTGCGTCTTCTCTCCATAAGCATTGAGGATTTGATTTATAGAATCTTTTTCCTCTCCTCCCTGCCTCAGCTGGTGGAACATAGAAGGTCTTGAGATGCTCTACCCTTGCTATATTTAAGGCGGATAAAGATTTATAGAGGTGTTCAGGGACCCTGTAGATTTTTAGGGTTTTTCTGACAACATGGGCTCCCTGCTCAACTCTCCTGACTCTCCAGAATGAGCCATAGCTGCATCTCCTTCGTCATCTGAGGAGTCTTCGCCCCATGGCTTGATCTTCTTGCAGGAAGCTTCTACCGAGAGACTCCATTTTTCCTCATCCCCTTGTTCGTCATCTGATGATTCCGAATCACTTCCAAGGTGGGGTTTGATGGGAAGCTGAGTCACTTCTATCTTCTTAGTTTTAGTGACCTTATTCTTTCTAATCACCGCTTCATTTTTTGGGCCTGTGAATCTTACCCGGGATCACGAAAATATCTAGTGTCCTCATATTTGATTTCGTGGACACTAAAGGGTTGGATGTCTCCATCTATTCTTTATTCCTGGCCATCTCACATCTACTTCATGCACTGGTGGATAGTAGACGGGACTACATAATAGTTGTGCAACCAGGGCTTCCCGAGCAGTGCCTTGTAAAACGTGTCGGCATTGATGATGTAGAACTTCGCCTCTGACTGGAGACTGGCCAGCTTCAGGGGCAAGATAATTAATCCAAGAGCTTGTTGACTGTGCTGATTTAAGCCTTTTATTATTCTTTTTTCAGGGGCCAAGTGCTGGACGTCTATAGCCTGGCTCCTGAGTGTCCTGAGCGTCATCAGGTTAACTGAAAACCCACAGGGTGAATCAAGCAAGATGCGGTTCACTTTTGCACCATTACTTGTGCCTGTGACATACAGGGGTCTGTTGTGCTCTGTAGTCCCCAGTAGTTGATCTATTTCGCGGAAAGTGATCGAAGCCGTGTGCAGAGCGTAGAGCACCTCCTCATGTTAATTTCAGCGAAATAGGCTTGCTTGGTATAGCTCAGGATGTTGCAGGGCATATATCAAGACGTCCCTTAGCTCTTTTGACATGCGTAGGGCGTCAAATATGCTGAGCAGGGCTGGAAGTTTCTTGAAATTTGAAAAGATATTTTAGGCATTGGAGGATTTTTCTTTTGCTGAGGGATGGCATCCTCTTCAATCTCAATCTGCTTCTCTTTTCCTTTGTCCTTGGCTACTGGGGGTTGACGTTCGGGTAGTGTCTTCCCTTTTCTGAGTTGCATCTGGTCTACCATCTTAGGCTCTTCTTCTTATTCTGGGAAGTTAAGCTCTTCATCTGAGTTGCTCCCGAAGCCAACCATGTTACAGGTGCTGGGTCCTGCTCGTGAAGGATCCTTGTAGAAATTTTGAGCAAGGACAATGTTCCCCTGATTGATTTGGTTCTGGACCCACGACTTCAAAGTGTAGCAGATCTCGAGAGTGTGACCCAGACGTCTGTGGTAAGGGCAGTAATTTAGATTGTCCGTCATGTCTGCCTGTTCAGGGACGGTGATTGGGGGAAGTTCTAGTCCAGCCCTTAAGGCATGGGCAAAGATAATGCCAACCTTCTCCTTTTCTTTTTTGAAGACAAAGTCATCGCCATTCTCGACTTAGGCTGAGATAGAGTCGGCTTTATTTGGACTGGAGGTACAGAGTAGGCAACTCCTTTGCCTTTCATCTGCCGGACATCCCTTTCCTTTTGGCAACCAGACTCGGCTTGGGGATTCCTTCAGAAAGGGGAGCTTTTCCTTGGTTTGGTCATCTAACTTTCAAGCCTGTTGGGAACAGGTTTCGCCTTTCTCATCGGGCCTTGGCTTTAGGAAGTTCTTTGGAATGTTCTTGGTAGTGTTCTGGTTTATGATTGACAGCTTCATTCCAAACATTTCGAATCGCTGTTCTATACTAAGGAGGATTTCCGTCAGAGTGTCCACTTTTGACTCCAGGACTCTGAGCGGATAGTCCTTTCGCAGAAGTGATGCTTCAATGTGTCTTAAGGTGGGCAAAACTACTTATTCATATAATGGTTTAGTTTCTGAAGGACCCTCCTAACCTCCTCGGGGAAGTATGATTGGAGGGTGACTGACTAATGCCCATTCTTTCTGGACATAGTCATCCAAGGAATCTATGTATTCTTCCAAGGCGGATTTCTTATGCTTTAGTTGAGCAGGTTCAAGAGGAACGGATTTTCTACCCCTTCGTTTTCGCACCTGAGGCTTGGGAAGTGGAAGGGTTACAAGCCTTCTTCCACTGGATGCCGGGCATGGCGGCCAATCTCTTCAAAAGCTTTTTGGTATTTTTGGAGATGACTATTTCCCAGAATTCTTTAGGTATTTCTTTTGGGATCCCCTTTGAAGTTTCTTCAACCTGCTCCTAAGGAAACTGCCCCCAGAATGGGTCTTCTCTTCTCCTGTTACCATCTGAATGGCATTGGTTTGTTGGGAGAGGGTCCACCAAAACTTACTTAGAGAGAGTGATGTTCCCTTCCTTAAACTGTTTTTCCACCCAATCCTTGAAGATGAAGCAATCTTCTAGTCTAATTAATATAATACTAAGTTCGGGTTGGTATGGCCCAATACCTTCATTCTCTTTCGTATCTCGAAATGACATAGATAAATGAGAGTGGATCGAGGGAATGGAATCTAGACTATAGATTGCACGAGCCTATCAATTCAATCTATCCCTTTCTTCCGTCTTTATCCCTTGCCTAAACTTAAGGTGACCGTTATATCTGTGATCAGGCCTTAGGACACGGATTCCTCTTTTCTTTTCATTCTCTTTCAATACCGAGCTCGCCTATCATTCTAATACCACTGAACAATCAGATTCTATCAAGGAAGAGAAAGATTTTGACAGAGAGGAAGCAGGATTTGAAGAAGACTTGGCAAGCGGGGGAATCGAATCAACCCGAACTTCTAATGGGCGTGCAAAAGTCACATGGTGAAAAACCGTTGTTTGCTGCTGACGGAAGAAGAGTTCTCTATGCAACTGCCACTTCTGAAGCTAGGGACTTTTTGGTCTGCCTATGGATTGTAAGCTTTCCAAAAGTGAGATGCCTACCCACTGGTGCTTTCACTCGTCACGGGACCCTCAAAAAGCGACTTGAAAGTCAAAGCCCGAAACCTTTTATTGGGCCTAAACATCTTTGCCTTCCTAACGGGTCATCGACGAATGCAACCGTTCACTCAAACCCCGTATTTACAGCCGTCGATTAGTTTACCTCATAGCTGGACCTTACACAATTGACTTTCTGCAATTCGTTCGTATGCCTGCCTACTGGTTGGTGCTTTCCGTCTTTCAGTTCGATTCTACGGAGTCCGTGAAAAAAAGAGAAGTTGAGGGCTACGCTTGATCAACCAACCCGAGCTTCTTTCCCGGCTGGTTATCACTCTGCTTCTCCGCTGCCAGTGCCAGATCTTGTTCTTTCACCTGTGTCCATGGAATTCTTTCTACTGTTCACTGATTGATCGAAATCCGGAAGCCAAAAAATAGGAAGAGGGGCAGGGGTAAGGTAAGGTTCTTGGTCAGGATTAGACCTTACCATTCAGGCAAAGGGCGCGAAAGCAACAAAGCCAAGCCGGTCTTTTCTTTGACTTTCTTTCACTCGAGGAATCCTTACAAAAAACTACAGCTTTTACCACAGTGGAGGATTTCCGTGGTGACTATGGAAAGGGCATTTACCACCCTACTTTTATTGACCAATACCAGAAAGAAAATAATAGGATTCATAAACTTGTTGTTGAAGTTCTTCAAGTTCTTTCGGACTCGTCTGGTAATGAGCTTTTTTAGGTAGACTTGAACCCGGTATCAAATTGATATGGTGCCCGGATCTCTCTCATTGGTGGTACGGAGGTAACTCCTCCTTCGGGATAGGAGAAAGACGAGGCAGATGTGGCTTTAGTGGTTGTAGCATCTGAAACCCAAATCATATTAATATACCCCACACGAGCTGCGTAGCTACCGCGCTTTACCCTGAAGGTGAACATAGCTAATACGTATCTTAATAAGTAGCGCCCCCGTCAAAGGCGCTATTTGCCCTCCCCTTCTTGGCCTGCCCGAATATACGAATATAGAAATGATATCATCATTTCGTACTTGCTCCAACAGGAGGCAAGTGGATATCTCTTGAGAGTCAATGGGTGCTAGTATATGGTACCCCTTGTGGTCCCTTTCCCTTCCATTTCTTTTCCAGCTCTGCTCTTCGTTTGCCTGCAAGACTCAATCAAAGCAGATCCTTTCCCCGCCCCGCTTGGAACTCTTTTGACTCGAAAGGAAAATTCTTCCTTTGCCCGGACAGGACAAAACTTCCTGAACTTGTAGATCTATTTCTTACCTTTTCGCTTGAGCCGCCCAGCCGGCGAATAACTAAAAACTATTGGCTCACCTCGCTCCCCCTACTCGAGCGAAAACACTTACCTTAGTATAAGTGCTCCTCTTTTTTCAGATATGGCATTACGTATTTTTCTATCTGTCTACGGCCTGA